TGGATATATTTTTTTCGAAAAAAAAGAAAACCTTTCATTATTATTCATTGTTGATAAAATCCAATTCTTTTTTTTTCGTTCCTTTTTTTCCCCATATGGATATAGAATAGAACACATTATTTTTTTTGCCGCTGTAATTTTGAAAATTAAAGTTTAAATGCCCTTCAAAAGTAAGTAAATACATCCGAAACATATAAAATGCTGTTAACCCTGCTGTGAAACACGCTATTATTGCGAAAATGGGCGAATACGCCCAGCTATCATTAAGAATTTCGTCTTTGGACCAAAAACAAGCAAGGGGTGGAATACCACAAAGAGAAAGTGTACCTAATAAAAATGAAGTTTTTGTAATTGGCACATATTTTGTTAAACCGCCCATAAGAGCCATGTTCTGGCTTTTATCTGGAGAATATCCAACAAGGGTTTCCATTGAATGAATAATGGATCCAGACCCTAAAAATAATAATGCTTTCGAATAAGCATGCGTGATCAAATGAAATAAAGCAGATCGATACGATCCCATACCTAAAGCTAATATAATATAACCCAATTGAGACATTGTAGAATAGGCTAAACTTCTTTTAATGTCTCTTTGAGCAAGAGCCAAAGTAGCTCCTAATAGTATTGTTATTATACCTACCAAAGAAATTATATTCATTAGGGAAGGTATAGCTGTAAAAAGAGGAAGAAGTCGAGCTACAAGAAAAATTCCCGCAGCTACCATAGTAGCCGCATGTATAAGAGCCGAAATAGGAGTAGGACCTTCCATAGCATCGGGTAACCATACATGAAGAGGGAATTGCGCAGATTTAGCAATCGCACCAACAAATAATAAGGAAGCACACAAAGTAAGAAATAAAGAATTGGCCCCGTTATTATCAATCAAATTATTAGCTATTTCGAACAAATCCCGAAATTCAAAACTCCCCGTTACCCAATAAAGACCTAAGATTCCTAAAAATAAACCAAAATCCCCTACACGATTAGTTACAAAGGCTTTTTGACAAGCACTTGCCGCAAGGGGTCGTGTGAACCAAAAACCTATTAATAGATAGGAACACATTCCAACTAATTCCCAAAAAATATAAATTTGTATCAAATTTGAACTCGTAACCAATCCAAGCATGGAAGCATTAAAAAACCCCATATAAGCAAAAAATCTCAAATAGCCTCGGTCGTGAGACATATAATTGTCACTATAAATAAGAACCATTATTCCAACAGTAGTAATTAATATTAACATAATAGAAGTAAGTGGATCTATCAAGTATCCAAAATCTAAGGAAAAATCATTATTGATTGTCCAAGACCATACATATTGGTAGATAGGACTGCCATTTATTTGCTGAATAGACAGATCCGCTGAAAAAATCATAACTATACTTAATAATAAAACACTAGGAAAAGCCCATATACGACGAATATTTTTTGTTGCCGCCGGAACAAGGAGAAGACCCATCCCTATTGCTATAGGAACTGGAAGGGGAACTAAAGGTATGATCCACGCATATTGATATGTATGTTCCATAATAAAATTCAACTTTTTTTATTAATTGTTTAATTGTTTCCGATTCACCAGCTCTTAAAGAAGTTACGATTGGTCAATAAAATGAAGTCAATGTTGAAAAGTTATTTTATTACTTAATTATTATATATTATTACATTATTACAATAATAGAAATCTAATTTAAATCCATATCCATATAAAAAAATTATACCAAAACAAAATAAGTACTTGATTCTGATAGGATTCTACGACCCCCCCCCAAAAAAAAAACCGATAAACGTAAAAAAGGTCGCTCTTTTTTTTTTTTATTATCACATACCGTATTAATAAATTAACTACTAAAATTAACAGATACTAGTCTCATTCTATTTTTAGAATTTTACAGTCGAGTTTTCTTAAATTAGGTAAGAGTTCTGAAACTTTTTTATTTCTTTTTATAAATTCAATTTATATATCCGGGGATACCGTGGGTATATATACAAATGCATATATGGGATAATATATAGCCACAATAAATATAGGGTATAGATGATTTAGAGTAGTAGTAAAAATATTACTATATATTATATAGTAAGTTAGTAAGTACTAGCCGGTATAAATCATTCTTTCTTCGGATATTGTATGTATATGTAATACTTAAATGTATATATAATATTTTAACTATTACATATACATTTAACTATAACTAATGAATAACCTCTGTATTTTTAAATAGCGGTTCCGAAAAAACGTACTTCTATGTATGTCCAAAAAAAGTATTCGTAAAAATTTTTGGAAAAATAAAGCATATTGATCATCGATAAAAACTTTTTTATTTTGCAAAATAACTTTCCACCGGAAAGGGGATTATAAAAGTTTTTTTTTTATTTGGATTCGATTAAAAAAATCGGATAAATGAAAAAGAAGTCGGCAAAAAATAAAAATGAATGGTGTATAAAAAATGGAAATTATGGGCATGGATTGAGAACATAATTATCTAGTTTAACTCTTCAATTCTATAAAAACTTAAGCCGCGTGAAGAGCCATTGAATTGTTAAAACTAACACCATATCACACTACAATTAAGGTAATGATTATTGAATGTTCAAATAGGGACGGGATTTAGAAAGATATTTTTTATTGTTTTCTCAAGATATTGCATTGAATTGAGCCCTTCTCCTTCAATCTCGACGATTGAAGATAGATGTACTATTATGATTTCGTCGAGCAAGCCGCTATGGTGAAATCGGTAGACACGCTGCTCTTAGGAAGCAGTGCTAGAGCATCTCGGTTCGAGTCCGAGTGGCGGCATCTTATAAAAAAATACTAGTAAACTAAATACTATAAAAACTCCTATAATGTATAAAATTAAATTCCGGATTTCCATTCCATTGTTGGGGGACATCTTTCTTTTAGGACTTTTATGATATTGTTTACTTTAGAACATATATTAACTCACATTTCTTTGTCGATTGTTTCCATTGTAATTACGATTTATTTGATGAACTTATTAGTTCACGAAATCGTAGGGCTATATGATTCGTCGGAAAAAGGAATGGTAGCCGCTTTTTTATGTATAACAGGATTATTAGTTATTCGTTGGATTTATTCAGGACATTTACCCTTAAGTGATTTGTATGAATCATTAATGTTCCTTTCGTGGAGTTTCTACATTATTCATATGATTCCCTATTTTAGGAACCATAAAAATCATTTAAATGAACTAACTGCACCGAGTGCAGTTTTTACCCAAGGATTTGCTACTTCGGGCCTTTTAACTGAAATGCATCAATCCACAATATTAGTACCTGCTCTACAATCGCAGTGGTTAATGATGCACGTAAGTATGATGATATTGAGCTATGCAGCTCTTCTGTGTGGATCATTATTATCAGTAGCTCTTCTAGTCATTACATTTCGAAAAAATATCGATATTTTTTTGAAATGTAAAAGCAATCAATTACAAATTGGGACATTTCCCTTTGTCGAACTTAAATACGCCAATGAAATAAGCAATGCTTTAAAATTAAAAAACAAGAATTTTAAAGCATTTAGAAATTATCATAGGTATCAATTAATCCAGCAATTGGATTGTTGGAGTTCTCGTGTCATTAGTCTCGGATTTATATTTTTAACCGTAGGTATTCTTTCGGGAGCAGTATGGGCTAATGAGGCATGGGGATCATATTGGAATTGGGACCCAAAAGAAACTTGGGCATTTATTACTTGGACAATATTCGCAATTTATTTACATACTAGAACAAATGAAAATTTGCAAGGCTCAAATTCTGCAATTGTGGCTTCTATGGGATTTTTTATAATTTGGATATGCTATTTTGGAGTAAATCTATTAGGAATAGGGCTGCATAGTTATGGTTCATTTGCATTAACATCTAATTGAAGAAAAGGTCTTACAAATCCAATACGCAATATATGGGAATAGCATATATAAACAAAGTTTGTATGGGTTTTTAAGAACCATTTGAATCAAGTAGTGATTCAAACGGTTCTTAAAAACTACAAAAATACTTTATTATATTATTTAGTTTTCATTGCACAACGAACTATTAAAAAAATGAGTCTTTTTTGTCTATCTTTTTTTTTTATATGTTATATTTTACTTATTTATGAAAACGATCTATAAAAGTAATTAGATATAATAGCTTCGACCTTGTCAATTGATAGTGAGAGAACGAAATCCGGATAAATACCAATACCTATTACGGGTAAAAAGATACAGATTGAAACAAAGAGTTCTCGCGGCCCAGAATCAAAAAAATGACAATTTGGAGAATTAAATTGTTTGTATCCATAGAACATTTGACGTAACATAGATAATGAATAAATAGGAGTTAATATCATTCCAATTGCCGTTACAAAAGTTATTAGGATTTTGGGGATTAAAAGATATTTTTGGCTCGTAATTAGTCCAAAAAATACTACCAACTCTGCAACAAAACCACTCATTCCAGGCAATGCAAGAGAAGCCATCGAGAAGCTACTGAACATTGTAAATATTTTTGGCATTGGAACAGCTATTCCTCCCATTTCGTCAAGATAAACAAGACGTGTTCTATCGTAACTCGTTCCTGCCAAGAAAAAAAGCGCAGCACCAATAAATCCATGAGATATCATTTGTAAAATGGCCCCATTTAGTCCTGTATCAGTTATGGAACCAATTCCTATAATTATGAAACCCATATGAGATACGGAAGAATAGGCAATTCTCTTTTTTAAATTGCGCTGACCCGGGGATGTTGAAGCTGCATAAATTATTTGAATTGCGCCTACTATAATCAACCAAGGAGAAAATATAGAATGAGCACGGGGTAATAATTCCATATTAATCCGAACCAATCCATATGCTCCCATTTTTAATAAGATTCCGGCTAAAAGCATACATGTACTGTAATGTGCTTCTCCATGGGTATCTGGTAACCATGTATGTAGAGGTATAATCGGTAATTTGACAGCATAAGCAATAAGAAATCCAAAATATAATATTATTTCCAGCGCCACCGGATACGATTGATTGGCTGATGTTTCAAAATTTAATGTTGGTTCATTGGAACCATATAAACCTATACCCAGAACTCCCATTAAGAGAAAAATGGAACCCCCTGCGGTGTACAAAATAAACTTTGTAGCTGAGTACAAACGTTTTTTCCCCCCCCACATGGATAAAAGTAAGTATACAGGAATTAATTCTAACTCCCACATGATAAAAAAAAGTAAAAGATCTCGCGAAGAAAATAACCCTATTTGACCACTGTACATTGCTAACATGAGGAAATGGAACAATCTCGAATCTCGAGTAACTGGCCAAGCCGCTAAAGTCGCTAAAGTAGTGATGAATCCCGTGAGTAAAATGGGTCCTATGGAAAGTCCATCGATTCCTAATCTCCAGTGAAAATCAAAAAAATGAATCCATTTATAATCCTGTTCTAATTGGATTAATGGATCGTCGAATTGGAAATGATAACAAAATGCATAAGACGTTAGAAGTAGTTCTAATATGCATATACAAATGGTATACCATCGAATAACCTTATTTCCTCTATGAGGGAAAAAGAAAATGAAAGTACCCGCGAATATCGGTAAAACAGCAATTGTTGTTAACCAAGGAAAATCATTCGTGGTAAAGACAAGATACACTTTGACCAGAAAAACCCGTGCTCGAAAGAAAATAATATAATTTATCGAGTACGGGTTTTTGTCGGTAAAGATAAAAAAATGGATTCAAGTGGAATTTTCTGGAATGTATTAATAAGCTAGACCCATACTACGAGTTGTCTCGTGCCATAAATAAACCCGGACACTTAGGAAATCCGTTGGACAGGCGGATTCGCACCTTTTACAACCTACGCAGTCTTCTGTTCTTGGAGCAGAAGCAATTTGCTTAGCTTTACATCCGTCCCAAGGTATCATTTCTAATACATCCGTGGGGCAGGCTCGTACACATTGAGTACATCCTATACATGTATCATAAATCTTTACTGAATGTGACATTGGAGCTATAAATTTTTTTAACATCATAAATTTTCGATCTAGTAAAGTAGTAAATTAATTATATATTGTAGACACTAGACGAATCAATGATTTAGATTTACCAGAACCAACCAACTTCTGGATCTGCTCATGAAAGAGGGATAAGATACTTTGATTTATTACGTTTTAGCAAAGAGCACCATATCATATGCTTATGTCGCACATACCCATTTTAATTGGTAACTATATTTTATTTAATTTATATGTATATGATTATAATTATTTATTCAACAAATTAGATTGATTGATACGAGTTGATTTTCTGTTACGATGAATTGATGAAACAATAGCTAATCCAATGGCTGCTTCAGCAGCTGCAATTGCTATAACAAAAATCGAGAAAACATCTCCTTTTAATTGGCGACTATCAAATAAATCAGAAAATGTTACAAAATTGATATTAACTGCATTCAGTATAAGCTCAAGACACATAAGCGCTCGAACCATATTTCGACTTGTAATCAATCCATAGATACCGATGGATAATAAATAGGCACTCAAAACAAGTACATATTCGAGCATCATTGATCAACCCCTCATCAATCTCAATTCATTTCAATATGAACAAAAATTCAACCGATTCAATTGATTAAAATAGAATAATATAAAAGGAAAGTACGTAATGTAATTTAAAGTAAGGTATTGTTAATAGATACAACTAAGAGCATTTCCATTTTTGAATTTTATCCATGAACAATAAATAGAATTTAAAGAAAAGAGAAAGTCCTTATTAATTATAAGTATTTAGTACTGACGGGCCATAGCAATTGCGCCTATTAAGGAAACTAAAAGAATTATCGAAATAAGTTCAAATGGAAGAAAAAAATCTGTTGATAAATGAATCCCAATTTGTTGACCATTATTTATCAAGTCCTGCTCTATAATCTGGTTTGATCTTGTAGTCCAAATAATCCCGTACCATGACGTATCTAGGATAGTGGTAATTAGTGAAACAAAAATACTTGTACAAACCAATGAAGTCACCCCATCTCCAACGGTCCAAAAAAGATGGAAATCCTTGTAATATTCTGAACCATTGATGAACATCACAGCAAATACAATTAATACATTTATTGCTCCCACATAAATAAGAAGCTGTGCAGCAGCTACAAAATGCGAGTTCGATGGAATATGGAATAAGGATGTACAAACAAGAACCAACCCCAATGAAAAGGCAGAAAAAATGGGATTGGTAAGTAATACCACTCCTAGACCTCCCAATATAAGACCTAATCCCAAAAAAACCAAAAGAAAATCGTGTATTGGTCCAGGTAAATCCATTCTATGTAAAATAAAAGATAAATTCAGTCGAAATTTTTCATGATACGATTGACCAACCCAGAAAAAAAAAAGAAGTTACCCTATAATTCTATATTATTTTTTTTCTTTTTTGATATGTTCCCGTATTGATATTGAATTAAATATAATGGGGTGGGGTTGATGTAGATATACTTATTAATTGAATGGTTGAATACCATTTCTATATCTGTTTCTCTATCCGAAAGTTTCATTCGATTATATATTAAATTAATTATTATATATATAATATATATAAACCGAGAAATTTCGAAATTATCTAAGATATATATTAATTTTTAATCAAAAAGAAAACCACTATTCTCACCACTCAATAGTTAGGATTTTTAGTTATTGACCAAGGAAATGAAAGAAGCTTCGCTACTTTAGATCAAAACTTACTCAATTGGTAATTGTTCTTGAATCAAGTGGTTTTTCCGTGGCTTTTGTGATTTGAATCGAATTCATAATTGTTCGAATTGTGTAATCTCCAATTACTGGCATTGGTAACCGACCCAAAGCAATTTGATTATAATTCAACTCGTGACGATCATAAGTGGAAAGCTCATATTCTTCAGTCATTGATAAACAATTCGTTGGACAATACTCAACGCAGTTACCGCAAAATATACAGATTCCGAAATCAATACTGTAATTAAGCAAGCGTTTCTTTCGAATATCAGTTTCCAATTTCCAATCAACAACAGGTAGATCTATAGGGCATACCCGAACACATACTTCACAAGCAATGCATTTATCAAATTCAAAGTGGATTCGACCGCGGAAACGCTCCGATGTGATCAATTTTTCATAAGGATATTGAATAGTTACAGGTAAACGATTCGCATGGGATAAGGTAATCATAAAACTTTGACCGATATACCTTGCAGCCCTTACTGTTTGTTGGCCATAATTTATGAACCCAGTTACCATGGGGAACATATCTTGCATATCTATGAATAATTTGATGTTTCTTTCTCTTGTTTGAGAAAAGTTATGAATCTAGAATATCCTGTGCCTTTACAATGAAAAGAGTTGAGAAGAAGTTGTCAATAATAGATTACCTAAAGAAATAGGTAAAAGAAATTTCCACCCAAGATTTAATAGTTGGTCCATTCTCATCCTAGGTAAAGTCCATCTTGTTGTGATAGGAATGAACAGGAACAAATAGGCTTTAGCTAATGTAATAAAGATACTAATTGTCGTTCCAAAGACTCCACCCATTTCATTTATTCCTAAAAGCTCAGGAATTAATATGTACGGAATAGAGAAATTCCAGCCGCCCAAGTAAAGAACTGTTACAAATAATGAAGAAACTAGTAGATTGAGATAGGAAGCAACGTAAAATAAACCAAATTTTATACCAGAATACTCGGTTTGATAACCTGCTACTAATTCTTCCTCTGCTTCTGGTAAATCAAAAGGTAATCTTTCGCATTCTGCGAGGGAAGAAATTAAAAAAACAGTAAACCCTATAGGTTGGCGCCAAAGATTCCAACCCCAAAAACCATACTTTGACTGTGCCTCAACTATATCAACTGTACTTGAACTATTAGATAATCATAGTCGGTGAGAACATCACTATTCCCATCGCTATTGCAAAACCGTACATGAGACTTAAGCTTCATACGGCTCCTCGATGGCCACAAATAAATCTAAGGGCAGGTTCAATATTATCTCGATATATATACTTGTCTTATAGGGTAGATAGAGTAAAGATACATCGGAGAGTCCAAAATTAGACCAACGCAATTCTGTCTGCCATAATAACAAAAAAAATGCTTCTGAATTGATCTCATCCTTTATAATTTCATTTTTTTTGTTCAGTAATAACTTAACACTTCAATGAAAATACTCGTTATATCGCGTTGTATCAATAGATATTTCTACTCATTTCTTTCGATTACAAAGAAGAATTAGACATTCTATTAGTTCATGAATCACGATAATAATTTTATCTGTATTAATATGGATAAATAAAATATAAGGGTTCCTTCGTTCCTGATAGTAATTTGTTTAATCAGTGGGTAGGAGTATACTCTGGATCGGGATCGCGGGGAAGTACTTCTTGATCATTTCTACCAACGTAAAGCCCCATTAGGATTCCTTTTATGTTATGCGGAAATAACCCCTTGGATAACTTACTTACATTATCTCTATTATATTACTAATAAATCCTTTGTGTACCTTGGTATTCCTAACCACCCACTCATTTTTGTTCGACCCCCGGTATGGTAACATACAGCAGTAAAAACTCCATACAGTGAATCTTTTAGACCCGCTTCAAACTATGATGATTAGTCAACCAGTTTTGGGGTAACCCGTTTCTACTGTATTATATTTACGTCCGCTTAGCTTAACCCTTGTACCTAGGGAATGAGACTTAATCTTTTGACTGCCAATTTCTAAGCCGTTTTATTTCACTCATATAACTATCTGGTTTAGTTTATCGCCCCGAATGATGAATAAAAAATGAGGATATCTATTCAATACATTCATCAATATATTCAACTTTTTTCTTAGAACTAAATAAAATTATTTCCTAGAATGAAAATGAAATAAAAAAATAGGCAAAAAAAGTGCATGTCCTAACGAATCGCACGTAGAGATATTGATAATACGCATGGAGTTAATGGTATTTCATAACTAATCGATTGAGCAGCAGCTCGTAGACCACCTAAAAAGGAATATTTATTATTTGATCCATATCCTGACATAAGAAGTCCAATAGGAGCAATACTGGAAATGGCAATCCATAAAAAAACTCCTATACTGAGATCGGCTAAAACAAGGCGATATCCAAAAGGAATTACTAAATAACTTAGTAAAATAGATATGACCGCTATAGATGGTCCGATACTGAATAAACGAATATCCCCTCTAGATGTGAGAAGATCCTCTTTAAAAAGTAGTTTGGTACCATCTGCTAGAGCTTGAAGAATTCCCAAAGGACCCGCGTATTCAGGCCCAATACGTTGTTGTACTCCTGCAGATATTTGTCTTTCTAACCACACAATTACCAGTACTCCTATTATGATTCCTAATACAGTAGTAAAAATAGGAACAAGTAACCATATGAGTTCATAAACCTCTTTTAAGGATTCCGATCTGGAAAAAGAATTGATAGCTTCTACTTTTGTCGTATCAATTATCATTTCAACGATCAACCTCTCCCATAATAATATCTATACTACCTAGTATTGTCATAATATCAGCCAATTTCATTCTTTTAACTAGCTGAGGAAGAATTTGCAAATTGATAAAACCGGGCGGACGAATTTTCCATCTCCAGGGAAAAACACTCCGATCTCCTATCAGAAAAATTCCTAATTCCCCCTTTGGGGCTTCTACTCGCACATAAAGTTCTTGTTTAGACAATTCAAAAGTGGGCGAAGGTTTTTTACTAATGAATCGATAATCAAAATCATTCCACTCGGAATCCTTTGTTCTATCAAAGCGCCGTACCTCTAAATTCTCATAAGGCCCCCCTGGAATTCCTTCCAGAGCTTGTTGAATTATTTTTATGGATTCCGTCATTTCACAGATTCGGACTAAATAACGAGCTAATGAATCTCCTTCTTTTTGCCATTGTACTTCCCAATCAAATTCGTCGTAACACTCATAATGATCGACTTTACGAAGATCCCATTGAACTCCGGAAGCTCGTAGCATTGGTCCCGATAAACCCCAATTTATTGCTTCTTCTCCGCCAATAACGCCCACCCCTTCAACTCGCTCCAAAAAAATGGGATTGCGCGTAATAAGCTTTTGATATTCCGTAACCCCTGTCAAAAAATAATCACAGAAATCCAAACATTTATCTATCCAGCCATAAGGTAGATCGGCAGCTACTCCTCCGATACGGAAATAATTATGCATCATTCGCATACCTGTGGCAGATTCGAATAAGTCATATATTAATTCTCTCTCTCGGAAAATATAGAAGAAAGGAGTCTGCGCACCGATATCTGCCATAAAAGGGCCAAGCCATAACAAATGAGAAGCTATACGACTCAGCTCTAGCATAATTACTCTAATATAGCTCGCTCTTTTCGGTACTTGAATATTTCCCAACTGTTCTGGTCCATTTACTGTTATTGCTTCTGTAAACATAGTAGCTAAATAATCCCAGCGTGTTACATAAGGAAGATATTGTATAATTGTTCGATTTTCTGCAATTTTTTCCATTCCTCTGTGTAAATAACCCAATATGGGTTCGCAGTCAATAACATCTTCCCCATCTAGAGTAACAATGAGTCGAAGAACACCATGCATTGATGGGTGTTGAGGACCCATATTGACTATCATGAGGTCCTTTCTTGTAGTTGGTACAGTCATATATTTTTTACCCGATTCATTATTCCATGAATTGCTGAAAACTAAATGTAGTTCATCAAAATTCAAAAATTTAAATTATAAATTAAATAAATTAAAGTAGAATAGAAATCTAATAAATCAAAGAATTCAAAACGAATTTTCAAATTAACTTAACGAGTTTTTGGCTCCCGAATATTCAATTGACTAATTAATTCTTTATAACGTACTCTATTTTTCTTTGACAAATAAGCCAGTAGCCGTTGGCGTTTTCCCAGAATTTTCCGCAGACCTCTCTGAGATAAATAGTCTTTTCTGTGCAATTCCAAATGGGAAGTAAGTCTACGTATCTTATTGGTGAAACTGAATACTTGAAATTCAGCAGACCCCCTATTTTCTTCTTGCGGAATAACCGAAATGAATAAATTTTTTAACATAATTTAATTTTAATTAAAGAATCCTTCTTCCCTCTTTCTTTAGTTTTTACAGATATGTATTTTACTGATCAGTAATAATAATAAATGCCAGTCATTTTAATTTCTTATACACAATAATCTGGATTTATTCGTATACTTCTTTATTTTTTTTTATCAAATTCAATTAATCAATCCAATTTTCAATTTTATTCGCGGGTATGGGTTCAAAGGATTGGTACATTTCTACAACACCCATAAAGAAGAATGGACCCAAGATAAAAAGATTATGACGACTTTCCTAGATATAATTGCTAAGATAAGGTCATTGAATCAGTATCATGTACCAGAATATAACACAAGGCGCATGCATATTTTTTTGTCTTCATATATTATACCAGATATGCCCGCTTGATCCGTAGAAATAATACCATCAACTCATTATCAATCGTGGATACATATGTATCCTTAACATACTGAAACGACTACCATTATTGGTATCAAACCAATAGCGATTCATACAAGCTAAATCTTCTAATCGATAATTGGGCCAAAGAAATAATTTTAACTTAATCAATTTATTTGTATCTCCATCAAAACGCTTATCCGCATAAAAAAATTGCCCGCAGTGCCTTGCACTGTTCCCATTGCCAAATACTGGGTTTCTATCCCCAACATTTACATTTTTCGAATCGAAACAAATTTGAATTCTCAATTCTCTACGATGTCTAGGAGATAAAATGTTTTCAGGAACAATAAAATCATAATGATTTTCGTCTTTATTCCCAAACAACTTTTCATGTCGTGCAATAGATTCATTAAGACTATTCTTCTCAACATTTATTTTTTCTTGGAATCTTCGATTTGTTTGATGCTTACTCTTATGCACACGTGAAATAGCTATGGTTTGGTACATGATAAATTGTCCATCCCATTTTATGGATAGCCGGGCTGGTTCAATAACCAACACCCCCCTTTCTATCCATTTTGTAAGAGTTATAACCTTTGGAATCAGCATTACATCCAGACTCATTTCGTCTCTTTGAATAGAGGATATAACAATTTCCTTTGGGTTTCTCAATCTAAGCAGTAGACAATATAACTTGACATTTTTTATTATTTTTTGGATAAAAGAAGGATTCGATCTCAATTGAAAAAGAAAATATCTTTTCATGAAGAAGTCTAGCTCCGCGGATATGTTGTATTTCCTTCTGTGTTTTTGAATGTATGATCCCCCATAATCTTCTTTAACATCTTTTTGTTTTTTTGATGAATCAGATCCAAGACCCCCCCCGGCTGACTGTTGGTTTTCTTCTTGATTTCTATGCGCTAATTCGAGCGATTTTTTTTTATTATATGATATACGCATATCCTTTTTTTGTTTTTCGTTGATATTTTTATTAAATTTTAAAAGAAGTAAATTTATGGGTATGATCCGCGGTTTAATCTTATATGCATCATTAAGTAAGACAAATTCTGGGAAAAACCAAAGTTCCCGATTCGATATTGGCCAATTTGGTATTTCTTCATTCATTCCCATCCAGTCAAAAGATATTTTTGTTTGATTGGCGGGGTTTATTTGTTTATGAATCGCGAAATCAAAAAGATTTTTATTATCCATTTTATTTTTATCAATTATTTCATATTTCATATAATTATTAGCATTTGTATTTTTTTTAATGTTGGCGTTGCCCCCGATATCTATATTTGTCCATTCCTCAATATCGATCTTTTTTCTAAGACAAAAATTAATAGTTCTCCAATCAAAAAATTTTCTATCTGTATTTTTATCCCTATCAATAATATAATCTTCTCGTAGATAATTACTAAGATCTATATCTTCTGGCCAATCAAAAAATTCAGGATTATATCTCTTGTAATTATAGGTAACCCTAGGGGCCTCTTTTATTTGTAATGCCGACCCATAAATGTATGAATCCTTCTTATCTTCATAATCATAATTAATATATTTATTTGATAAAAGATCATATTTGTAGTTTTTAAATTTATCTTTTTGACTCGGTAATGAATTCACTGCATAATTGTTTTGTTTCTCGTAATGAATTAATTGTTCTTTTTCATATGAATCAAAATTTATTGAGTTTGTATTTTGAACCATAAAACTTTGCTTGATTCTATTTCGCCATTTTTGCGGCACTAATCTAGACCATATAGTCTGAGATAAATCGCATTTATAGTGGTCATTACCCATTAACCAGCTTTTCCATGTCCATGTATTAATTCCAAAATATTGAAGTTTCTTATGCCTTGATTCGGAATGAAATATTCCTTGTGTTCCACAAAAATTTTGGATTCTATCCTTAATAAAAGGAATTGTTCCGTTATATTGAAATAGGGATTTCAAGTGATACTTGTTGATAACTTGGGTTTGTGATAATTTGTAAAATACATATGCCTGTGACAAGGAAGAGAAGTCACAAAAAATCTGTGAATTTTTATTAATAATATTTGAAATAGGCTTTTTTATAGTCGAAATAAAATGAATTGTATTTTGATTTGTTTCATCATTGTAACTGTATTTATCAGTAATTCGTTTTTTTGATTTAAGTAAAATTTGTACACTGATTTTTGAAATATTAATATTAATGATAGGTAAAAAGATATCTATGTATATCCTTTCAATAAACAATTTAATAAAATAGTGACATTTACGTATTAGTCGAGAACTTCTTCTTTTTAATATCTGCCAAATCTTTTTCGGCGATTCTAATCTTTTATCATCACAACTTGTTTCGTTAGGGCTAATGTTTATATCCGGAGTTATAAGTATGTTTTTCTTGTCTTTTGTTATTTTTTCAATTTGATTTCTGATTGTACTTGTCCTATCAGCCAGATCCTTCATCCTTTTTTCTGTTAGTGAATAATTTGTCCAATCCATAGGTCGAATTCGAATGGACGATTCATGAATCATCTGATTACTTA